TCTAATTTTTCAATTATTCAACCATTTCATTTTACCAAGTTCAACGTTAGCCAGATTAGTCAACATTTATATGTTTCGATGCAACAACAAGATGTTATTTGTAACAAGTAGTTTTGTTGGTTGGTTAATTGGTCACATTTTATTCATGAAATGGGTTGGATTGGTATTATTCTGGATACGGCAAAATCATTCTATTCGATCTAATAAGTACCTTGTGTCAGAATTGAGAAATTCTATGGCTCGAATCTTTAGTATTCTCTTATTTATCACCTGTGTCTACTATTTAGGCAGAATGCCGTCGCCTATTGTCACTAAGAAACTGAAAGAAACCGCAGAAATGGAAGAAAGGGAAGAAAGTGAGGAAGAAAGCGATGTAGAAACAACTTCCGAAACGAAGGAGACTAAACAGGAACAAGAGGGATCCGCCGAAGAAGACCCTTCCCTTTGTTCGGAAGAACAGGAAGATCCGGAAAAAATAGATGAAACGGAAGAGATACGAGTGAATGGAAAGGAAAAAACAAAGGGGGAATTCCACTTTCACTTTAAAGAGACATGCTATAAAGATAGCCCAGTTTACGAAGATTCTTATCTTGATAGGTATCAAGATAATTGGGAATTGGGAAGACTTAAAGAAGAGAAAAATGAAAAGATTTCTTTTCTATTTGAATAAAAAGGTGTGACTTTTCTTTTCGATTATAAACGATGGAATTGTCCATTGCGATATATAAAAAATGATCGGTTTGAACATGCTGTACGAAATGAAATGTCACAATATTTTTTTTATACATGTAAAAGTAATGGGAAAAAAAAAATATCTTTTACATATCCACCTAGTTTATCGACTTTTTCGGAAATGATAGAACGAAAAATGTCTTTGTACACGAAATTATCCCATGGAGACCTGTATAATTATTGGGTTTATACCAATGAAAAAAAAAAATACTAAAAATATTGATACATAAAAAAAATATAAAAATAAATAAGACGAGATTCGTCCCCCCCCCATATATCTTATACCTTCACCTATAAGTGAACTTGTAAGGCCAACTCCATTTGTAATTCCATCAATTATATGTTTATCAAAAAACTGAGTTAGCTCGGTTAATCCTCTTATACCCATGACTAAAACCTTAGCATAAAAAATATCTATGTAACCACGATTATATGACCAATTGTATATAAAACTTTTTATTTGGTCCAAGATAATTCTCTTAGGGCTCCCTTTTACAAATGAATTGATTAAGTCCAAATTCTGGAAAAATGAATAAACAGACCCATATAAAATATATGCTATGAATAATCCAAAAATGGCTATACTTACTGAAAAAATGGAATTTGTAAAAAATTCATACCAATTCACAGAATAATTCGAATTTGGATGGAAAAGATTTTGGGATGGGGTTAACCATTTCGATAATATATCAAAATCCATTACTCCTTGATCAAAAGAAATTCCTATTGATCCAACGAACAAAGTAAATAGTACCAATACAAGCAGAGGAAATAACATAGTATTGTCTGATTCATGAGGATACATGGAAGTATATTTATTTCCAAAGTAAGTACTAAAGTATCGTATCTTATCATTATCAATAATTTTATATGTATCTTTTGAAAAAAAGTAAACCTTATTATTCATTGTTGATAAAAGTAAATTTTTATTGACTGTTTTTGGTGCTTCTTTTCCCCATAGAGATATTGAATAGAACAAATTATTTTTAGTGCTACTGTGATTTTGAAAAGAAACGCGCAAATACCCATCAAAGGTAAGTAAATATACCCGAAACATATAAAATGCGGTTAATCCTATTGTGAAACAAGGTATTATTGCAAAAATTGGTGAATATAACCAAGTATCATTAAGAATTTCATCTTTGGACCAAAAACAAGCAAGAGGTGGAATACCACAAAGAGAAAGTGTACCTAATAAAAAAGTAGTTCTTGTAATTGGAACATATCTTGTTAAACCACCCATAAGAACCATATTCTGACTTTTTTCTGGTGAATATCCAACAATAGGTTCCATTGAATGAATAATAGATCCAGATCCCAAAAACAATAAAGCTTTAGAATAGGCATGAGTGATCAAATGGAATAAAGCCGCTCGATAAGAACCTATACCTAGAGCTAACATAATATAACCTAATTGAGACATTGTAGAATAGGCTAAACTTCTTTTAATGTCTCTTTGAGCAAGAGCAAAAGTAGCTCCTAATAGTACTGTTATTACGCCCATTAAGGAAATGAAATTCATTATATAGGGTATGTCTATGAAAAGAGGAATAAGCCGAGCTACAAGAAAAATTCCTGCTGCTACCATAGTAGCAGCGTGTATAAGGGCCGAGATAGGAGTAGGTCCTTCCATGGCATCAGGTAACCATACGTGGAGGGGGAATTGTGCAGATTTAGCAACTGCACCGACAAATAATAAAGAGGCACACAAAGTAGCAAATAAGGGGCTGACCCCATTGTTATGGATCAAGTTATTAGCTATTTTGAACAAATCCCGAAATTCCAAACTACCTGTTATCCAATAAAGACCTAAGATTCCTAATAATAAACCAAAATCTCCTACACGATTAGTTACAAAAGCTTTTTGACAAGCACTTGCAGCAATTGGTCGTGTGAACCAAAACCCTATTAATAAATAGGAACACATTCCCACTAGTTCCCAAAAAATATGAATTTGTATCAAATTAGAACTAGTAACTAATCCCAACATGGAAGTATTGGAAAAACTCATATAAGCAAAAAATCTCAAATATCCTTGGTCGTGAGACATATAATTGTCACTATAAATAAGAATCATGACTCCAACAGTAGTAATTAGTATTGACATAATAGAAGTAAGTGGATCGATCAAATATCCAAACTCTAAGGAAAAATCAATATCTATGGTCCAAGACCATAGATATTGATAAATAAAACTTCCATTTATTTGTTGAATAGACAGATTGGCCGAAAATCCCATAGCTATACTTAACAGAAAAATACTAGGAAAAACCCATATACGACGAATATTTTTTGTTGCTGTCGGAATAAGTATAAGTCCAAATCCTATTGACATAGTAACTGTAAGTGGAAGAAAAGGTATTATCCATGCATATTGATATGTATGTTCCATAAGAAAACAAACAAATTGAGATTTTTTTTATAATTAAAAATTGTTTCCGATTCACCAATTCTTATCTCTTTCGAAAAGAACAATAAACAATAATAATGAAAAAAAAAAAAAAAATAAAAAATATAAAATATATAAATAAAAAAAATTATAATTATATATATAAAATTATAATAAATATATATAAATAAATAATATATAAATAAATATATAATAAATATATATATTATTTGTTATTTTATGTTAAATGTTAAATTATGTTTTAATAAATTATGTTAAATGTTGAAAGTTAAAAAAAAAACTATTATTCACAGAATAAAGTATAGATAATGATGAAAAAAAACGATCTATTCCGAACAATACATGTCTTTCACATCCAACGATAAATAAAAATGAGTAACCCTTTTTTGAATGGCAGTTCCAAAAAAATGTATTTCTATGTCAAAAAAACATATTCGTAGGAATATTTGGAAGAAAAAAGGATATTTAACTGCAGTAAAATCTTTTTCTTTAGCGAAATCGATTTCTACCGGACATTCAAAAAGTTTTTTTGTCGCACAAAAAAATAATAAAGTCTTGGGATAATTGGAATTGACATAGCCCGAAGAACTGAAAATCTTTTTAAGATGAACGATTCACATTAATTAATGTATTGAACTACTCAATATTAGTTAGAACTAGCTGCTGTGGTATGTAGAATAAGAGTTTTCCATATATTGGGTTCTTATTAAGAATAGTATTTTTTCCCTATCCATTAACTTTTCACAATAGAAAAATAGGATTAAGATTTTCTATTGTGAATAGTACAATTGCCATAGAAATTGAAACTCTTTTATTTTGTTATATACCTAGCCTAAAACTTAATTGGTTTGGTAAATGTTACTTTATTTATATTATATTATATACATATACACAATGAAGAGTATTAATATTAATACTTAATGATACTAAAGTATCGGAATCGTTAGAAAAATTCCAAATGGATTTAGTGATGAAATTGTAATACATATGAGATCTTATTTATTTGATTTTTTTCAATGAAAAAAAATCAAATAAATCTTTTTCATTTGGAATCCGATGAAATCGGATAAATAAAAAACAAATCATCAAAAAAAATAGAAAGAAAAAAGACAATTCTTAATTCTATACCTCGACCGAGAGCAAAATTCTCGAAATTTCAACTGTATCGGGGGAACTTAGTTTATAGTAAGTACGTGAAAGTTGATTGTAAAAACCGAACCTAGGACGATACTAACTAAGGATTATTTTATTGAAGATTCAAATATGAATTTAAACGAATCTTTTTTCATCGATTCTAATGTTTCCTAAACTATATTGAATCCTTGATTCTTGACGATTCAACATGAAATGAATATTATTATTTCAAGTAAGCCGCCATGGTGAAATCGGTAGACACGCTGCTCTTAGGAAGCAGTGCTAGAGCATCTCGGTTCGAGTCCGAGTGGCGGCATCCTATAAAAGAGACACAATGTATCCTATAATGTATTCAATTTCCGATTTCAATTCTGTAATGGGACACTTTTTTTATGATATTTGTGACTTTAGAACATATATTAACTCATATCTCTTTTTCGATCATTTCAATTGTGATTACGATTCATTTCATGAACTTATTAGTCTACGAAATCGTAGGATTACGTGATTCATCGGAAAAAGGGATGATAGCCACCTTTTTCTCTATAACAGGATTATTAGTTTCTCGTTGGATTTCTTCGGGACATTTTCCGTTAAGTAATTTATACGAGTCATTAATCTTCCTTTCATGTAGTTTCTTTATTATTCATATAATTTCCAAGAAATTGAACCATAAAAATGATTTAAGCACAATAACTGCCCCAAGTACTATTTTTACTCAAGGCTTCGCTACGTCGGGTCTTTCAACTGAAATGCATCAATCCACAATATTAGTACCTGCTCTACAATCTCAGTGGTTAATGATGCACGTAAGTATGATGTTATTGAGCTATGCAGCTCTTTTATGCGGATCGTTATTATCAATCGCTCTTCTAGTCATTACATTTCGAAACAACATCAATTTTTTTTGTAAAAGCAAGAATTTCTTAATTAGATCATTTTTCTTTGGTGAGATTAAATACTTGAATGAAAAAAGAAGAAGCGTTTTTAAAAACACTTCTTTTCTTTCATTTCGAAATTATTACAAATATCAATTGACTCAGCGTTTGGATTATTGGAGTTATCGTATGATTAGTTTAGGGTTTACCTTTTTAACCATAGGCATTCTTTGTGGAGCAGTATGGGCTAATGAAGCATGGGGATCTTATTGGAGTTGGGACCCGAAGGAAACTTGGGCATTTATTACTTGGACCATATTCGCGATTTATTCACATACTAGAAAAAATCAAAGTTTACAAGGTACGAATTCGGCACTTATAGCTTCTATAGGATTTTTTCTAATTTGGATATGCTATTTTGGGGTCAATCTATTAGGAATAGGTTTACATAGTTATGGTTCATTCACATTAACATCTAATTGAATAAGCTACATGAAAAATACATAAGAATATCGTCCCATATATAACGAAAGTTTGCTTGTTCGAGTTTTTGTTTTGACAGGTTGTCAAAACAAAAACTCGAAATGCATCTCATTACAATTCTAATTCACTTTATTTTTTTGCATTGTACAGCGAACGATTAAAAAAAAATCTTAAAATTAAAGAATTATAAGACTTTTTGTCTCATTCATTAATGAAACACTATCTATAAAAGTAATTAGATAGGATAGCTTGTACCCTGTCAACTGATAACGAGAGAACGAAATCAGGATAAATACCAATCCCTATTACGGGTAGAAAGATACAAATTGAAACAAATAGTTCTCGTGGTCCAGAATCAAAAAAATTAGAGTGTGGAACATTGAATAGCTTGTATCCATAGAACATTTGACGTGACATAGATAATAAATAAATAGGAGTTAATATCACTCCAATTGCCATTACAAAAGTAATTAGTATTTTTGGCATTAAAAGATATTTTGGACTAGTAATTATTCCAAAAAATACTACTGATTCCGCAACAAAACCACTCATTCCTGGCAATGCAAGAGAAGCCATCGAGAAACTACTGAACATGGTAAATATTTTTGGCATTGTGATAGATATCCCTCCCATTTCGTCGAGATAAACAAGACGTATTCTATCACAACTCGTTCCCGCCAAGAAAAAAAGTGCAGCACCAATAAATCCATGAGAGAGTATTTGTAAAATGGCTCCATTGAGTCCCATGTCGGTTATAGAACCAATTCCTATAATTATAAAACCCATGTGAGATACAGAGGAATAGGCTATTCTCTTTTTAAAATTGCGTTGACCGAGAGAAATTAAAGCTGCATAGATTATTTGCATCGTTCCAACTATTACCAACCAGGGGGAAAATATAGAATGAGCGTGGGGTAATAATTCCATATTGATCCGAATCAATCCATATGCTCCCATTTTTAATAAGATTCCGGCTAGAAGCATACATGTACTGTAATGTGCTTCTCCATGGGTATTTGGTAACCATGTATGCAGGGGTATAATCGGCGATTTGACAGCATAAGCAATAAAGAAACCAAAATATAATATTATTTCCAATGCCACAGGATATGATTGATTAGTTAATCTTTCAAAATCTAATGTTGGTTCATTGGAACCATATAAACCCATACCTAGAACTCCTATTAAGAGAAAAATAGAACCCCCTGCTGTGTACAAAATAAACTTTGTAGCCGAGTAGAGACGTTTTTTTCCTCCCCACATGGATAAAAGTAAGTAAACAGGAATTAATTCTAACTCCCACATGATGAAAAAAAGTAAAAGGTCTCGAGAAGAAAATGATCCTATTTGACCACTGTACATTGCTAACATCAGGAAATAGAACAATCGTGAATTTCGCGTAACTGGCCAAGCCGCTAAAGTAGCTAAAGTAGTGATAAATCCTGTCAGTAAAATGGGTCCTATGGAAAGTCCATCGATTCCCAGTCTCCAGTGGAAATCAAAAATATCTATCCATTTATAATCTTCCTCCAATTGGATTAATGGATCGTCCAATTGGAAATGATAACAGAATGCATAGGTTGTTAGAAGGAGTTCTAATAAACATATACAAATCGTATACCATCTAAACATCTTATTTCCTCTATGAGGAAAAAAGAAAATTGAGGAACCCGCGAATATCGGCAAAACAACAAGTATTGTTAACCAAGGAAAATAACTCGTGATAAAGACAAGATATGTTTTGACCAGAAAAACCCGTGCTCGAAATAATTAATTTTATCGAGTACGGGCTTTTGTCGGTAAAGAGGAATCAAATGATTCAAGTGGAGTTTTTTGTAACGTATCAATAAGATAGACCCATGCTGCGAGTTGTTTCATGCCATAAATAAACACGGACACTCAAAAAATCTGTTGGGCAGGCGGATTCACATCTCTTACAACCTACACAGTCCTCGGTTCTTGGTGCGGAAGCAATTTGCTTAGCTTTACATCCGTCCCAAGGTATCATTTCCAATACATCTGTGGGACAGGCTCGTACACATTGAGTACACCCTATACATGTATCATAAATTTTTACTGAATGTGACATTGGATCTATAAATTCCAGTTTTGAGCATAAAAATTTTCGATCTGGTAGAATAAAATTAGTAGTAAATGAATCATACATTTATATTGTAGACACCAGACGAAGCAGTGGTTTATCAAAATTTGAAGAATCAATATATTTCTAAATCTGTTCATGAGAAAAGTCCAAGAGACTTTGATTTCTCTTTCAACAACCATGATCATGTGAGTTGCACATGTGAATTCAAATTGACCAACAAATTGGTCTTCAATATTAATTCAAACAAAGTATTTATTCAATATGAAAATTCAATATGAAAATATTTATTATTCAATAGTAAATTAATTCAATTGATTGATACGAGTTGATTTTCTGTTACGATGGATTGATGAAACAATAGCTAGCCCAATAGCTGCTTCGGCAGCCGCAACAGCTATAACAAAGATTGAGAAAATGTCGCCTTTTAATTGGCGACTATCAAATATATCAGAAAATGTTACGAGATTGATATTAACCGAATTGAGTATAAGCTCAAGACACATAAGTGCTCTAACCATCTTTCGACTTGTGATCAATCCATAGATACCGATAGAGAATAAATAGACACTCAAAAAAAGTACATGCTCGAACATCATTGACTAACTCCTTATCAATCTCGATTCATTTCAATATGAACAACAATTCAACCGATTCGATTGATTAGAATAGAACGATTACAGAATAAAAGAAGGTATTGGCAATAGATGGGTTTAATTAAAAACCTTATAAAAACCTTAAACCTTTCCATTTATTTTATTTATTCAGAATTTATAAATCTTACTTATAATTTAATTTATAAATCTTAGAATGAAATTCTAATCTAAGTATTTATTATTGACGAGCCATAGTAATTGCACCTATCAAGGAAACTAAAAGAATTATGGAAATGAGTTCAAACGGAAGATAAAAATCTGTTGATAAATGAATCCCAATTTGTTGAATGTTACTTATTAGGTCCTGTTCTATAATCTGGCTTGATCTTGTAGTCCAAAAAATTCCGTACCATGACGTATCTGGGATAATAGTAATTAGTGAAAAAAGAATACTTGTACAAACCAGTGAAGTGACCCCATCTCCAATGGTCCAAAAATAGGAATCATTGGAATATTCTGAACCATTCATGAACATTACAGCAAATATGATTAAGACATTTATGGCTCCAACATAAATAAGGAGCTGTGCGGCAGCTACAAAATAGGAATTCGATAGAATATAGAATAAGGATATACAAACAAGAACCAATCCCAACGAAAAGGCAGAAAAAATGGGATTGGTAAGTAATACTACTCCCAGACCTCCTAATACAAGAACTGATCCAAAAAATACTACAAGAATATCATGTATTGGTCCAGGTAAATCCATTATTAAAATGAGAAATTAATAAATAAGTCGAAATATTTCATGACCTTACTGAATGGTCCAGGAAAGGAAAAGGGGTAACCCCCTTTTTTTCTTGTATATGATACACTCCTAATTGAATTAAAACTTTTTTTATATGAATTAATGTAGATATAGTGTAGATATAGATAAAATTATCGAGAAAAGAGTAATGGGGATTGTATATTTCGAAATCATCACGAAAAATAAAATATATTCTCAGTTTAAATCAAAGAATAATTCTCAACAATCAATAATTATTAGTTATTATTTGTAGTTACTGACCAAACAAAATCAAAAAAGCTTGGGTCTTTTATATCAAAACAAAATCTTAGTAATTGGTAATCGTTCTTGAATCAAAGGGTTTATCTTTGTCTATTTTGATTTGAGTCGAATTCATAACTGTTTGAATTGTGTAATCTCCAATTATTGACATTGGTAACCGCCCCAAAGCAATTTGATTATAATTCAATTCGTGACGATCAGAAGTAGAAAGTTCATATTCTTCAGTCATTGATAAACAGTTTGTTGGACAATACTCGACACAATTACCACAAAATATACAGACCCCAAAATCAATACTGTAATTAAGCAATTGTTTTTTTTTAATATCTCTTTCAAATCTCCAATCAACAACGGGTAGATCTATCGGGCATACACGAACACATACTTCACAAGCAATACATTTATCAAATTCAAAGTGGATTCGACCACGGAAACGCTCTGATGTGATCGATTTTTCATAAGGATATTGAATAGTTATAGGTAAACGATTTGTGTGGGATAAGGTAATTACGAAACTTTGACCAATATACCTTGCAGCTCGTATTGTTTGTTGACTATAATTCATGAACCCAGTCACCATAGAGAACATATTGTAAATATCCAGGAATAAATTGATGTTTCTTTCTCTTGTTTGAAAGAGGTTATGAATCTGGAATATCGTTATCGTATTTTCTTATTTATAGTGAAACAAGTTGGGAAGAAGTTGTCAATAATAGATTACCTAAAGAAATAGGTAAAAGAAATTTCCATCCAAGATTTAATAGTTGGTCCATTCTTATCCTAGGCAAAGTCCATCTTGTTGTGATAGGAATGAACAGAAACAAATAAGCTTTAGCTAATGTAATAAAGATACCAATTGTCATTCCAAAAACTCCGGCTATTTTTTTTATTCCGAAAAGTTCAGGAATAGATATGTACGGAATAGAAAAATTCCACCCACCTAAGTAAAGAACTGTTACAAATAATGAAGAAAGTAATAGATTTAGGTAAGAAGCAATATAAAATAAACCAAATTTGATACCTGAATATTCGGTTTGATAACCTGCTACTAATTCCTCCTCTGCTTCCGGTAAATCAAATGGCAATCTCTCACATTCGGCTAGAGAAGAAATTAGAAAAACAATAAACCCTATAGGTTGACGCCACAGATTCCACCCCCAAAAACCATATTTTGACTGTGCTTCAACTATATCAACTGTACTTGAACTATTAGATAATCATAGTCGATAATAACATCACTGTTCCCATCGCTATTACAAAACCGTACATGAAACTTCAGCTTCATACGGCTCCTCTATGGCCACAAATAAATGTAAGGACTGGTTCGGTATTTTCGCCCTCTTTGGAGGATAGATCGAATAAAGATACATCGGAGAGTCCCAAATTAGACCAATGGAATTCTGTCCGCTAGAATAAGAAAAAAGTGCTTTCGAATTGATCTCATCCTTATAATGATAATTTTTCTTTGTTCGGTAATAACTTAATCTTTCAATAAAATATTTGTTATCAATATATATAGGCATTAGTTCATGAATCATGATAAGAATTCCGTATGTATGAATACGGATATAGGAAAGAAAAAAAAAAAAATAAAGGATTAATTCGTTCTTGATAGTTATTTCTTTAATCAGTGAATAGGAGCATACTCGAGATCGGAATCGTAGGGAGGTACTTCTTGATCATTTCTACCAACTTAAAGCCCTTATTATGATTCGTTTTATGCAGAAATATCTCTTTTTTTGATACCTTACATTATCCCCATTACTAATCCTTTGTGTACCTTGGTGTTCCTAACTGTCCACCGATTTTTGATTGATCCCCGGTATGTTAATACATACAAGGCAGTAGTGGAAACTCCATACAGTTGATCTTTTGCACCCGCTTCAAGATATGATGACTAATCAACGAATCTCAATCTTGGGGTAAACAGTTTACGCTGCTTATGTTTACTTTTACTTCATTCTTGTACATAGGGAATGAGATTCTCTCTTCTTACTGCAAATTTATATTTATAAGCTGTTTTGTTTCACTCATATAACTATCTGGTTTAACTCATTGATGAATAAAAAAAAAATATCTATTCAATACATTCAACCTCTTTTCTTTATTTATTTCTAGGAAAGAGGTAAAAGTTCATGTTCCAACGAATCACACGTAGAGATATTGATAACACACATAGAGTTAATGGTATTTCATAACTAATAGATTGAGCAGCAGCTCGTAGACCACCTGAAAAAGAATATTTATTATTCGATCCATATCCTGACATAAGAAGCCCAATAGGGGCAATACTTGAAATGGTGATCCATAAAAAAACACCTATACTGAGATCGCCTAAAACAAGGCGGTACCCAAAAGGAATTACTAAATAACTTAGTAGAATTGATATGACCGCTATAGACGGTCCGACACTAAACAAACGAATATCTCCTCTAGATGGGAGTAGGTCCTCCTTAAAAAGTAATTTAGTCCCATCTGCTAGAGCTTGAAGAATTCCCAACGGACCGGCATATTCAGGCCCAATACGTTGTTGTATCGTTGCAGATATTTCTCTTTCTAACCATACAATTACTAGTACTCCTATTATGATTCCAAATATAAGGGTAAAAATGGATACAAACATCCATATGAGTCCATAGATTTCTTTTATGGATTCCAATGTAGAAAAAGAATTGATAGCTTGTACTTCTGTCGTATCAATTATCATTTCAACGATCAACTTCTCCCATAATGATATCTATACTACCTAGTATCGTCATGATATCAGCCAATTTCATTCTTTTAACTAGCTGAGGAAGAATTTGCAAATTGATGAAACCGGGTGGACGAATTTTCCATCTCCAGGGGAAAATGCTATTATCCCCTATCAAATAAATTCCTAATTCTCCTTTTGGGGCTTCTACTCTGACATAAAGTTCTTGTTTCGACAATTCAAAATTGGGTGAAGGTTTTTTACTAATAAATCTATATTCAAAATCATTCCATTCGGAATTTTTTGCTCTATCAAAGCGTCGGACTTCTAAATTCTCATAGGGACCTCCAGGAATTCCTTCTAGAGCCTGTTGAATAATTTTTATGGATTCCCCCATTTCACCTATTCGTACTAAATAACGAGCTAATGAATCTCCTTCTTTTTGCCATTGGACTTCCCAATCGAATTCATTGTAACACTCATAATGATCAACCTTACGAAGATCCCATTGGATTCCGGAAGCTCGTAACATTGGTCCTGATAAACCCCAATTTATTGCTTCCTCTCCACCAATAATGCCCACTCTTTCAACTCGTTCCAAAAAAATGGGATTCCGTGTAATAAGTTTTTGATATTCAACAACTCCTGTTAAAGAATAATCGCAGAAATCCAAACATTTATCTATCCAGCCATGAGGTAGATCAGCAGCTACTCCTCCGATGCGGAAATAATTATGCATCATTCGCATACCTGTGGCGGCTTCGAATAAATCATATAACAATTCTCTCTCTCTGAAAATATAGAAAAAAGGAGTCTGCGCACCGATATCTGCCATAAAAGGTCCAAGCCATAACAAATGAGAAGCTATACGGCTCAGCTCCAGCATAATTACTCTGATATAACTGGCTCTCTGAGGTACTTGAACATTTTCCAATTGTTCTGGTGCATTTACCGTTATTGCCTCTGTGAACATAGTAGCTAAATAATCCCAACGTGTTACATAAGGAAGATATTGTATAATTGTTCGGTTTTCTGCTATTTTTTCCATCCCTCTGTGTAAATATCCCAATATGGGTTCACAATCAATAACATCTTCACCATCGAGAGTAACGATCAGTCGAAGAACACCATGCATTGATGGGTGGTGAGGACCCATATTGACTATCATGAGATCTTTTCTTGTAACCGGTATAGTCATATTTTTTCTTCCTTAATTCATTATTCCACGAATTCCTCAAAACGAGGTTCATCAAAATGAAAAATCTAATAAAATAACTATTAAAAAAAAATTCAAACGATTAAATAAATTAACGAGTTTTTGGCTCCCGAATATCCAACTGATCCATTAATTTCTTATAACGGACTCTATTTTTCTTTGACAAATAAGCCAGGAGCCGTTGACGTTTTCCCAGAATTATTCGTAGACCTCTTTGGGATAAAAAATCCCTTTTGTGCAATTCCAAATGTGAAGTAAGTCTACGTATCTTACTGGTGAAACTTAATACTTGAAATTCAACAGAACCCTTGTTTTCTTCTTTTTCTTCTTGTGAAATAACTGAGATGAATGAATTTTTGATCATAAAAAAATTTTTCTATCTTTTTTTTTTCTTTCCCATAGATTTATTTTACTTTACTTTACCAAATCGATCAGGAAAAATCAAAATAATAATCTTTATGTCAGTTATTTTAATCTAGTACACACAAAAATTTGGACTTTTTCCTATTTTTTGATTTTGATTTTATCCAAATCAAATTGAAAATTTGATTTGGATAGAAAAGAAAGAGAAAATACATTTCTACATTCATGGAAGAGAATAGTTTCTTTGTACCTAAAAAGATTCTGCCTTCTGCCGATTTCGTCCTAGATCCAATTGAGTTGATACGCCATTAGATCCGTGTCATGTACCAGAATGTAATACAGCGTATATGTATATCTTTCGGCTTTTATCTACCGAAAAATATCACAGATATATAGGAAATATACTATTAATAGGAAATATACTATTAACAAATTCTGAATCGTGGATACATATATATCCTTGACATACTGAAACGATTGCCATTATTGGTATTAAACCAATAGCGATTCATACAAGCTAAATCTTCTAATCGGTAATTGGGCCAAAGAAACAATTTGCATTTAATGAATTTATTTGTATCTGTATTAGTATTACAATGCTTGTCCTCATTCAAAAATTTTCCAGAGTTTCTTATGTTGTTTTCATTGCAAAATACTAGATTTCTATCCACAAAATTCCAATTACGAGAATTAAAACAAATTAGAATTCTCAATTCTCTACGACGTCTAGGAGATAGAATATTTTCAGGAACAAAGAAATCATAATTACTTTTGTCTCCATCCACAAGCATATTGCCGTGTCTTGCAACGGATTTATCAAAATTCTTCTTATCAGCATATCTTTTTTTTATCCATTTTCTGTTAGTTTGGTGCTTAATTTTATCGATCAATGAAATACCTAGGGTTTGATATATAATAAATTTTCCATCCCCGTTTATAGATAAACGAATCGGCTCGATAATCAATATTCCGTTTTTTACCAATTCTGTAAGAACTAGATTTTTCTGAATTAGCATTATATCCAGATATATTTCTCCTCTTTGAATCGAGGATATAGCAATTTCCCTTGGATTTATCGGTCTAAGTAGGAGACAATATACCTTGATATTATCGATCATTCTTTGATTCAAGGAGTCATCCCATCTTAATTGAAAAAGGAAATATTTTTTCAGGAAAAAATCGAGTTCTGCTTCCTTCTTTTTCTTGGGTTGTCTTTTCTTTTGACTTTTTTTAATGTCTGATCCCGTGTAATTGTCTTCAATATTTTTTTTGTTTTGTTTTCGTAGATCTGATCCAAGATTTTCTTGTCCCTGTTGTTCGTTTTTTTCTTGGTTGGAATTTTCTAATTTAAGATATTCTTTTTGATTAGATGATATCTGAAGATTTTTTTTTTTTTTTTTACTAATATTTTTATTTTCATAGAAATAAAAATTAAAAAGAAGTAATTTGATTGGTATGATCCATGGTTTAATCTTATATGCATCAAAAAGTGGCACAAATTCTGGGAAGAACCAGGGTTCTAGATTTGATATGGTACAATAAACCTTTTCTTGATTCATTCCCATCCAATCAAAAAAGCGTTTTTTTTGATGGGATGGTTTAATTCCTTGATGAATTGTAAGAGAAAAAATATCTTTTTTTTTCAATTTATTGATAATTTTGTTTTCAGTCTTAGTATTTTTCTCCATTTTGGTGCTGATATGCGTATTGGTCCAGGTCTCAATGTCGATATTTTTTCTAAGACAAATATGGAGAATTCTACAATCAAAATATTTTCTATCCAGATTTTTATGTGTAGCAATAATATATTCCTTTTCTAGATAATTACTAATAGCTATACTTACCAATACATAAAATGATTCGGGTTTCAGTGTATTGAAATTGTATGGAATTTCTTGGTCTCCTTTTACTTGTAATGTTGATTCATAAATATATGAGTCCTTCCTATTCCCATAATTCATATATTTATGTGATAAAAGATAATATCTGTAGTGTTTTTTCAATTTTTCTTTTTGACTCGTCAATGAATCCACTGCCAACGCATAGTAATTTTGTTTCATGTAATGAATTAATTGGTCTTTTTCTTTTTTATTTGAATCAAATTTCATTGAGTTTTTATTTTGAATCGTAGAACGTTGGTTGATTCTATTTCGCCACTTTTGAGGTACTAATCGGGACCATTTTGTCTGAGATAAATTGTATTGATAATGGCCCTTTAACCAGTTTTTCCATTCATTTTTTCCAGACTTATAAATTTGCTTTGATTTGGAATCAAATATTCCTCGTGTCATACAATAATCCTTGATTTTATCCTTAATAAAAGAACGGGTCCTGGGATATTGAAGTACAGATCTCAAGTGATACTTGTTAAGTAATTGGGTTTGTGATAATTTGTAAAATACATATGCTTGGGACAAGGAGGACAAATCATTATTATAATAAATATTTGAATTACTATTACTGATATTAGTATTAGAAAACGATTTTTTTATAGTCGAAATAAAGTTCATTGTATTTTGATCTGTTTCATCAATTCCTTCTCGATTTGTTTCATCGTTGTAAATCGATTTTGTGATAATTTTTTTTGTTGATTCAAAAAAAAATTGTGCATTGATCCTAAAAATAGTAATCATACGTAGAAAGATATCTATGTATATTTTTTCAATGAATGATTTCATAAAAAAATTTAATTTACGTATAAATCGTATCTTTTTTCTTTTAAATATCTGCAAAATATGTTTCTGTGATTCCGATTTTTTATCATCACAAGTTAGAACTCTTTTTTTCTTGTCTTTTGTGATTTGTTCTAGTTCTATTTGATTCCTGATTGTGACTGTCCTATCAGCAAGATACTTTATTTTTTTTTCTATGAGTGAGTAATTTGCCCAATTCATGGATCGAATTCGAATGGTTGATTCGCGAATAATCTTATTATTTATTTTAGAATCTCTTACATTTTCATTCGGTTCATATACTTTTACCTTCCTCAATTCAAATAAGAAAATGGGGTTTACTTTTGCAAGTTCCTTCATTTTTTGTTTTATAACTAGAACTATTTTGATACATATTTTCTTTTCTTTAAAAACTTTTAGAACGAAAAAAAAATCCTTTTTGACTTTTCTAATTTTTTTTCTAATTTTTTTGGGGAGTTCTTTATAAATGGGTTCAAAAAAAGAAGGTCGTTTTCGGGGAGAACCAAAAGGAACTTCTGTTTCCATTCCCCAAACTGTTAAAAAACTAAAATTTTGTTTTTTTCCTTTTTTTTTCATTGGATCTCTATGATGAGATCGTTTTTTAGATCTTCGCCAAGGTTTAAGAAAGAAAGGAAATATAATCTTTATCTGAATACCGTCTGTTAACCAATCTTTGGGAAATTCTGTTTCCGATAATTGAACACCATTATAGGTGCATTTAACATGCATTTCTCTATTCCATTCCTTCAAATCCTCATCCCACTCGGGGGATTGGAATAATAATATACGACCAATATTTTTAGCTATTATCAATGAAGGCAATACAATGTATTTTCTAAGAAAGGATTGGGTTAATAACAGCAAACTTCTTGTTGTTTGAGAAAACATAACGTTATCCCAACTTTCTGATAGTGCTATCCGTTCATTTTCCTCTCTTTTCTTCTCGTTTCTTTTTTTATTTTTTTTGTAAATGGAAATTTTCAATTCCGGTTCTCTCTCGACCGAATTCCTAAAAATGAGATTCATCATTTCAGAGATATCAAAAGAAGAAAAAAAAAATGTTTTGTCTATTCGATCAAAAAAAAGCGGGGAATGCGCATTTGCTTGAAACGTTTTCCAAATAACTGTTTTAC